TGATAGAAATCAATCGTTTTTTCCCGGATGCGTTGACATTCCCCTTTTTTTCTTTTTAGTTATTGACATGGGAGGGGGGTAAGGAAGATTAGGGAGAGAATTCACTATCTGTGACTAATCCTTCTTCCCCTCCTTTCTCTTTTTTATTCGCAAATAAAAAAGGGGATTCACTTTCAGTCAAAAAAAAAGCGGGAATGAAAAGATCGGTTTAGGGAAACGGTCTTATACAAGATACTTGATTGAAATATTCTACTGTGATTCGAAATCTATTTATAAATATTTTGATTCCTTAGAGTTTATTTACTATTTCTTTATTACTTACAACGAAATCTTTTTTCTTGTATTTTGTATTATAAATTCCTTTTTGTCCTTTCTCTTCGCTTCCGGTCGAAAATATAAGAGTAATAACAAATACAAAGGAGGTTCATGGCCAAGGGTAAAGATGTTCGAGTTAGAGTTATTTTGGAATGTACTAGTTGTGTCCGAAAGAATCTTAATAAAAAATCAAGGGGTATTTCCAGATATATTACTCAAAAGAATCGACACAATACGCCTAGTCGATTGGAATTAAGAAAATTTTGTCCCTATTGTCATAAACATACAATTCATGGAGAAATAAAAAAATAAATCAAATAGAACGAAGGCTTATCTATGAAGGAACAAGACAAAAGAACATACATTCTTGATAGAGATTTCTATATCTAGATATAATTTATATATATATACATATATTTATATTAGATATATGTTATCTCTAATTAATAGATCTAGATATCGATAGAAATAGAATATAGATTATTAGATATCTTTATCTATAAATAATTTAAATTAGATAAAAATCAAAAAATTGAATATTTAGTCGAAAGATAAATAATAAAAAGATTATTATTCTATATATTATATAGATAGATAGAAATAGAAAATATCTTCTAAATAAGCCCTGTATGTAAGTTAATATAGAAAATATAAATAAAAAAAAAATCCTATTTGGTAAAAAAAAGAATTCGAATTAATAAAAATGAATCATAACATAATAAATAGGATTTGCGTTACGTTATAAGTATAATTAGCATATTCGAATTCTATTTATTAGAAAGACAAATCAATATAATATAAAATAAAGAATAAAAAAGAAACTAAAAAACCATGGATAAATCCAAGCGACCCTTTCTTAAATCTAAGCGATCATTTCGCAGACGTTTGCCCCCGATTGGATCGGGGGATCAAATTGATTATAGAAACATGAGTTTAATTAGTCGATTTATTAGTGAACAAGGAAAAATATTATCTAGGCGAGTGAATAGATTGACCTTGAAACAACAACGATTAATTACTATTGCTATAAAACAAGCTCGTATTTTATCTTCGTTACCTTTTCTTAATAATGAAAAACAATTTGAAAGAGCCGAGTCGATCGCTAGAACTACGGGTTTTAGAACCAAAATGAAATAGGCTTACTCTTTATTCAATTGAATCCAAATTCTAATCGGAACTCCAACCCAGATGGATGTTTTTTTCGAAATCGCAAAATCCTAGAATCCTGTCGTGTTGTAAAAAAAAAAATCATGGAGAATCTATATTTTTTTTATTGAATTAATGAATTCAATGGGCTCTGACTAAATTCTCGTATTTTATTAGACTATTTTCTACTTTATATTCCCGGAGTTCATTCTCCGGGGAACTTTTTTAAATCATTTCGGGGGATTCTTTCCAATCTTCTTTTTTTAGGATCTCATTGGAAATCATATGAAGACATTTATTATTTAATATAGCTATTTGTGCAAGTATTTTACGATTAAGAAGCAACTTTCTCTTGTACAGATCATTTATAAATATACTATACTTATAGTATATATCCTTTTCGCGAATTACTGCGTTTATCCGAGTGATCCACAAACGACGAAAATCTCGCTTTTGCCGATTTCTATCCCGATGAGCCGAAACCAAAGCTCTTATTTTCTGTTGAACAATAGTTCGAGTAAGTCTTGAATGAGCCCCCTGAAAGCTTGATGCAAATAAACGAATTTTTTTTCTACGTCTTCGAGCTATATATCCGCGTTTAACTCTGGTCATTTAATAAATTAAACTTTTATGAATAACTAATCGATTTTTTTTTTGTGAGTTATTCTTTTCTCCGTTCCTGGTCTATGAATAACAAAACTTATTTTTCCAATGTATAAAAAAAAAATTCCAATGGCTTTTGCTACTATAACCTTCCTGGCCACAATTTTTTCTTTTTCTAGGCTCAAAACGAAAAATTTCATTGATATTAGGTGTCAGATGAATAAATAAATAGTGGGTTCCTTCGTTTCTATGGTTACTTATTAAACGGTGAGGTCCTCTCTATACACCGGAGCTCTTTACTTCATTTGGTCAATCTTATTGGTAACTTGTACAGTTCAAACTCTTTGGCTCTACCCATGAATTATCTAGTAATAGGTCTTTCACAATGAGATCTCCCTATACAGTAACGGTATTTCATTTTGAAGGTTAGCTCTGGATAGCTGACCCTGTTAGTCCGTTTTGTTTTGCAAGAATGGGAGCATAATATTTTTGTTTGACAAAGAAATAGGATTTATCCCGCTTAATGGATAACATTTGCTACCAATGGGATATTGCTTCTTATCTTAAATGGAGCTGATTGGATTTACACCAAGAGAAACCATAAATTTCATACCCAATAGCCAATAAATGATAGATTTTTTTTAGATAGTGATTGGAGTTCTTCCATTTTATCTTATTCATTGGGTATTGATTATTGAGACTGAAAAATTATTTGTTTTTTGTTCCAGCTCATAATCTGAACGAGTCACACATACACCCTAGTACATGTTCCTCGACGCTGAGGACACCCCCGCAGGGCGGGGGATTTCGTTACATTTCGGATTGGCTGTCTTGCGTTTCTAATAAGTTGTTTAATAGTTGGCATGCTGAATTATTTATTACATAATGGACTGGTTTAGATCAATCCTAACCAGATGATTATGAATCATATCGAATTAATTTAATATTTTTTAGAATATGAAACCCAGTATAAGAAAAAAAACTCTCAACTTAAATCGTGGATTTAACCATTTTCATTGTTATTCAACCGCTACAAGATCGACAATTCCATGAGCTTGGGCTTCTGTTGCTGACATGAAAATATCCCTTTCCATATCTTCGGATACAACCCATAAAGGTTTGCCCGTTCTTTGTACATAAACCCTTGTGAGGGTTTCGCGTAGTTTCAATAGTTCTTCCGCTTCCAGGACAAATTCTCCTGTTTGTGCCTCATAAAAAGAACTAGCAGGTTGATGAATCATTACCCTGATGTATAGAACATAAAAACGATTCTTTTCTCTTCGCCTCATTATGCATGCGAGAGAAAAGCAAAAGAAAAAAGGATATAATTGAGCAACCGTACGTGCATATCATATTTTGCGCATTGCATACGGCTCTACAATGGGATTTACTTTTCTCTTCCATTTAGGTAAGAGCAAAGTAGGATCGATCAGATCCAGATTAAGTAAATTATCCAATTACCACCCTTCTTTTTTTTGTAGGAATTAAAAAATACTATGATGGCTCCGTTGCTTTATCTATTAATCTCGTATGTAATTCAGCAATCCCAAAGTTTCTTTTTGATCCGAAAACAAAGAAGAAAAAAGAATTTTGTTTTACTCTTTCAAACATAAATTGAAAAGGAAGAGCCTTTTGGTATGAAAACAAAAAGTTTGTGACGCTGAAACGGACTCCTGATAAATCAAATCAGAAATACCCTTTAATCTCATACTACTCTCTCGATACATAATCTAATTTTTAGAAAAAAAAATACAAAATTTTATAATATCGAATTCAAAGTGCCATGCTATTATTACTTAATATTCATTTCATATTTTATATGGCGAAGCGAAGGCATAGTCTTATTTTTTTTCTCAAATAAAAAACTCATTGGCGCCAAGCGTGAGGGAATGCTAAACGTTTGGTAATTTCTCCTCCGACCAGAATAAAAGATCCCATTGAAGCGGCTAATCCCATGCATATTGTATGTACATCGGGTCGCACAAATTGCATAGTATCATAAATAGCTACTCCAGGTATTACCCATCCGCCAGGAGAATTTATAAACAAATACAAATCCTCGGTATCATCCTCGATACTGAGATATACCATAAGACCAATAAGTTGATTTGAGATCTCGCTATCAACCTCTTGGCCTAAAAAAAGTAATCTTTCTCGATAAAGTCGGTTGATTAGGGTTAATTCTTATCCCTTAAGAACCGTACATGCATCTTTTGATGCATACGGTTCAAAATCAAATGTTAAAATGAAAAAAATCAATGTGTAGATTCCGGCCCTCTTTCTTTTTTCATAGCAGTTCTTTCTATTTATAACTTTTAATGATAATGAAAGGGCTTTTTATTCTATTTTTAAATCCTAGTAATAATAAATAGTATAATAAAAAAGAATTCACTAAACTTATCGAACTAACTTCTCATTGATGTAGTTTTTCATCGAGATCAAATCCAAATCTCGAGGTCATTTTCTTGTTCTTGAATGGGCCTATTTAATTCTTTTAGGTTTCTGCTCTACTCCGGGTAAAAATCGGACCGATTTCGATTTGTACATATAGGACAAATACTTCTAATACCACCTTTTTACTCTTGAATTCATTGCACGTTTTTCAGCCAAATTTAGTATTTAACGTATTCATCATCTTTTTTTATTGGAATGATTCAGGTTTAGATCTTTACTTATATCTATTCTCTTTATAATTTCAATAGTAATAATAAAGAATTTAGCCTATAAGCAATAATCATTGATATATTTAGTATTAATTGGGATTTTTAAAAACGGAGCCTGGATACTTCAATTTATTGGTCCAACCAAGCCAACCATAAATTATTCTAATTTTAGAATATGAATTCCCCTAAAATTCAAAAATGAATCTGATTGCACTTCACGCTCCAAATTTTTCATGATTCAATCTATCTTTTTTGGGCGAAGGGAAGGATATCTCGATCGGGAGAGAGAACGGGGAAATCCCATATGACCCAATCGATCTGACAAGTCGCACTATACGTCAACCCAAGATGCATCTTCCTCTCCAGGACTTCGGAAGGGTACTTTTGGAACACCAATAGGCATTAACTAAAATAAAAAATAATTAAGTACTCTATTTCACTTTGATGTGGAAACGTAATAAAGAATTAATAAAGAATGGGGTTATTGTCTTCATAATATCAACCTTTATGAGATTTTTTGAATCGATTCGAAAAGTTCATAAAAGGAGACAAAATGAATAAAAGAAAATTTTTACGAATATAGCTTTCTAATGATGAACAAGTATGAAAGCCTTAACTCATATAAAATAGTATCAACCTCCCCATTGCGTATTGGTACTTATCGGGTATAGAATAGATCTGCTTCTCTTTCTTCCTACAAATATAAATTTTCCATTATTACCAACAGAATAGAATTCAGATTAATCATTGTTCCATGGGTTATTTCGGAACAAAGGTTCATTCCATAGCCAGAATTTTTTCCAATGCAATGCAATAAAGTTACATAGTGTCTATTTTTCTTTGATAAAGGGGTATTTACATGGGTTTGCCTTGGTATCGTGTTCATACTGTTGTATTGAATGATCCTGGTCGGTTGATTTCTGTCCATATAATGCATACAGCTTTGGTTGCTGGTTGGGCCGGTTCGATGGCTCTATATGAGTTAGCAGTTTTTGATCCCTCTGATCCCGTTCTTGATCCAATGTGGAGACAGGGTATGTTTGTTATACCTTTCATGACTCGTTTAGGAATAACCAATTCATGGGGCGGTTGGAGTATTACAGGAGGGACTATAACAGATCCTGGTATTTGGAGTTACGAAGGTGTAGCCGGAGCACATATTGTGTTTTCTGGTTTGTGCTTTTTGGCAGCTATTTGGCATTGGGTTTATTGGGACTTAGAAATCTTTTCTGATGAACGTACAGGAAAACCTTCTTTGGATTTGCCTAAGATTTTTGGAATTCATCTATTTCTTTCTGGGGTAGCTTGTTTTGGTTTTGGCGCGTTTCATGTAACAGGCTTGTATGGTCCTGGAATATGGGTGTCCGATCCTTATGGATTAACCGGAAAAGTACAATCTGTAAATCCAGCATGGGGTGTAGAAGGTTTTGATCCTTTTGTTCCGGGGGGAATCGCCTCTCATCATATTGCAGCAGGCACATTGGGTATATTAGCAGGCCTATTCCATCTTAGTGTCCGTCCGCCCCAACGTCTATATAAAGGCTTACGTATGGGCAATATTGAAACTGTCCTTTCCAGCAGTATCGCTGCTGTCTTTTTTGCAGCTTTTGTTGTTGCCGGAACTATGTGGTATGGTTCCGCAACTACCCCGATCGAATTATTTGGTCCCACTCGTTATCAATGGGATCAGGGATACTTTCAGCAAGAAATATATCGAAGAGTTAGTGCTGGACTAGGCGAAAATCAAAGTTTATCAGAAGCTTGGGCTAAAATTCCTGAAAAATTAGCGTTTTATGATTATATTGGGAATAATCCGGCAAAAGGAGGATTATTCAGAGCGGGTTCAATGGATAACGGAGATGGAATAGCTGTTGGATGGTTAGGACACCCTATATTTCGAGATAAAGAAGGGCGCGAACTCTTTGTACGTCGTATGCCTACCTTTTTTGAAACATTTCCTGTTGTTTTGATAGATGGAGACGGAATTGTTCGAGCCGACGTTCCTTTTAGAAGAGCCGAATCAAAGTATAGCGTGGAACAAGTAGGTGTAACTGTTGAGTTCTATGGTGGCGAACTCAATGGGGTCAGTTATAGTGATCCTGCTACTGTGAAAAAATATGCTAGACGTGCTCAATTGGGTGAAATTTTTGAATTAGATCGTGCTACTTTGAAATCTGATGGTGTTTTTCGTAGTAGTCCAAGGGGTTGGTTTACTTTTGGACATGCTTCCTTTGCCCTACTCTTCTTCTTCGGACACATCTGGCATGGATCTAGAACCTTGTTCAGAGATGTTTTTGCCGGTATTGACCCAGATTTGGATGCTCAAGTAGAATTTGGAGCATTCCAAAAACTTGGAGATCCAACTACAAGAAGACAAACAGTCTGATACTGATACAACATTGCTTTCGTATTTTTCGCCTTTTTTTCATTTTTGAATTTTACCTCGGATACCTGATCAATTTTGATTTTGATTTGAATCAGTGCCTTTTTTTTTATTGGGTAGATAATCTCATATAAACAGGTATGGAAGCTATAATTGTAAACCACGACGAATATATGGAAGCATTGGTTTATACATTTCTATTAGTCTCAACTCTAGGGATAATCTTTTTCGCTATTTTTTTTCGAGAACCGCCGAAAGTTCCAACTAAAAAGATGAAATGATTTTTCATTATTTTCATTGAATTGAAGTAATGAGCCTGCCAATGTTGATAGGCTCATTACTTTAACTAATCCCCGTGTTCTTCGAATGGGTCTCTTAGTTGTTGAGAGG